TCATAATCTATATGGGATTCCCCAAGTTATTAATAGAAGACAGGACTCGCAAAATCGAAGAATTACAGTTCAATGTACAAAAAGAACTCAATTGTGTAAACCGAAAACTCAACATTGCTATTACAAGAATTGTAAACCCTTATGGGCACCCCAATATTCTTGCGGAATTTATAGCGGGACAATTAAAAAATAGAGTTTCATTTCGCAAAGCAATGAAAAAGGCTATTGAATTAACTGAGCAGGCAGGTACAAAAGGAATTCAAGTACAAATTGCAGGGCGTATCGACGGAAAAGAAATTGCACGTGTCGAATGGATCAGAGAAGGTAGGGTTCCTCTACAAACCATTCGAGCCAAAATAGATTATTGTTCCTACGCAGTTCGAACTATCTATGGGGTATTAGGTATCAAAATTTGGATATTTGTAGACGAAGAATAATAAGCATTTACTTGACTTGTATTTAGTTCTATTTCTATTTTGTGATAAAAAAAATGAACAATTCTATAAGGTTGAATAAAAATTCGATTAATCATTTGATATAATTGCTATGCTTAGTGTGTGACTCGTTGGTTTTTTTAAGATTAGGATTCAAAAAAAATGGAAAAACCCGTAATACGAACTAATAACTATAGAACTAATAACCAACTCATCGCTTCGCATTATCTGGATATAAAGAAAGAGCCAGTCAAAATATGATATAGATATATAAGTCATATCTTTGTAGCAACTGAAATCTTTTTGCATAAACAAAAAAGAAAAACCAATCTGATTATGAGTTGTAAAGCAAGAAAAGTATACAGATAAATGGAAAGGTGAGAGAAAGATAGAACAAGAATATCAACGATATATGATTCCAATATGTACGGTCTGTGAGTCATCTCATAAAAAGGAATGTAATAAAGCATCAATACTGATTGATCCCTAATTAGACATTAGACAAATACGTGGATAGAACCACAAATCAAGAGCCCCGAGCCAATAAAGACTGAGAGGGTTGACTCAAAAACAAGTTTCATTAGGGGCTCCATTGTAGAATTCAGACCTAATCATTATTCGAGAGGTGGTGGGAACGACAGAACCTGTGAATGCATAAGATTCTATTGAAAACGAATCCTAATGATTCAGTGGGTAGGATGGCGGAACGAACCAGAATCGTTTTTTTTGAAAGGTCATGTCATAGACTAATCTTACAACTGAATGTTGAAAGAGTAAATATTCGCCCGCGAATTTTTTTTTTAGAAATTTGAGTAAATTCGATATGATAATAAAAAGCAAAATAAAGATTCATTATAACATTCATTATACCTAAATGACATTATCTATAAATAGAATATGCGGTTAATTATATATCAAAAGAAAAAAATTATTAAATGAAATTTCAAAGAATCCCCCGATTCAGTATATTATTCACCATGTATTTTATTTTTAATCGTTTAATTCGCGAGGAGCTGGATGAGAAGAAATTCTCATGTCCGGTTCTGTAGTAGAGATGGGTGGAATTGATAAACAACCATCAACTATAACCCCAAAAGAACCAGATTCCGTAAACAACATAGAGGAAGAATGAAAGGAATGTCTTATCGAGGTAATCGTATTTGCTTTGGTAGATATGCTCTTCAAGCACTTGAACCCGCTTGGATCACGTCTAGACAAATAGAAGCGGGGCGGCGAGCAATGACACGAAATGCACGCCGCGGTGGAAAAATCTGGGTACGTATATTTCCAGACAAACCAGTTACAGTAAGACCTACAGAAACACGTATGGGTTCGGGGAAAGGATCTCCCGAATATTGGGTAGCTGTTGTTAAACCCGGCAGAATACTTTATGAAATGAGCGGAGTGGCAGAAAATATAGCCAGAAGGGCTATTTCAATAGCGGCATCAAAAATGCCTATACGAACTCAATTCATTCTTTCGGTATAGGATAGGAATGTAGAACAAAAGGAAAGAATTTTTTTGATAAAAAACAATTGTAGGTTTTTTGTTTTGTTTTGAACAAACAATATTTCTTTTTTTTTTTTTTTCACCCTTTACATTGAAAAAGACAAAACCAATAAAAAAAAGATATGATTCAACCTCAAACCCATTTGAACGTAGCGGATAACAGCGGGGCCCGAGAATTGATGTGTATTCGAATCATAGGAGCTAGTAATCGACGATATGCTCATATTGGTGACGTTATTGTTGCTGTAATCAAAGAAGCAGTACCAAATACACCTCTAGAAAGATCAGAAGTGATCCGAGCTGTAATTGTACGTACTTGTAAAGAACTCAAACGCGACAACGGTATGATAATACGATATGATGACAATGCTGCAGTTGTTATTGATCAAGAAGGAAATCCAAAGGGAACCCGAATTTTTGGCGCGATCCCCCGGGAATTAAGACAGTTAAATTTCACTAAAATAGTTTCATTAGCACCTGAAGTATTATAAGGGAATACCGTGATATAGTTTATAGTATTTGAATGAAATGGATTAATTTAAATTAAATTAGTAGATTGTTTGTATATCACGCATATACCTTTTTAAATTCATAAATATTTATGAATTCAGAAAAAAAGAAATAGAGCATGTTGATTATATCCAAATTCGGGGGCAACAATAATCTTAGTTTATCATGAGTAAAGACACTATTGCTGACATAATAACCTCTATACGAAATGCTGACATGAATGAAAAAAGAACAGTTCGAATACCATCTACTAACATGACTGAAAATATTGTTAAAATCCTTTTACGAGAAGGTTTTATTGAAAACGTGAGAAAACATCAGGAAAGCAATAAATATTTTTTGGTTTTAACCCTACGACATAGGAGAAATAGGAAAGGATCATATAGAACTGTTTTAAATTTAAAACGGATCAGCCGACCCGGCCTACGAATTTATTCTAACTATCAACGAATTCCGAGAATTTTAGGCGGAATGGGGATTGTAATTCTTTCTACTTCTCGAGGGATAATGACAGACCGAGAGGCTCGAATAGAAGGAATCGGCGGGGAAATTTTGTGTTATATATGGTAATCTTTCTGATAGCCGAATTATATGCGGAACTTTCATATTTGTGAAAAAAAAAGAGTAAAGGGTAGGTTTCTAATATTATGCCTCTTTGATTAGTTGATGCTTCAAAGCCGTTTTACCTGGAATGAAAGAACAAAAACGGATTTGCGAGGGTTTAATTACTGAACTACGTCCCAACGGTATGTATGTTTCGAGTTCGTTTAGATAACGAAAATCCGATTCTGGGTTTTGCTTCGGGAAAGGTTCAACGTAATTTTATACGTATACTACCAGTAAATAGAATAAAAATTGTGGTAAGTTCTTATGATTCAACTAAAGGGCATATAATTTGTATATTCAAAAGTAAAGACTCAAATAATTAGGTGGTTTTTTGATTTCAACATTCTTTCGTAGGGATACAATTCGAAGTTAAAAATTTTAAGAAACTTATTTTCTTCCAATTAAGTAGATTCCGAATTAAGAAAAGGAGTGACAAATATGAAAATAAGGGCCTCCGTTCGTAAAATTTGTGAAAAATGTCGATTGATCCGTAGGCGGGGACGAATTATAGTAATTTGTTCCAACCCGAGACATAAACAAAGACAAGGATAATCTTTTTAAACAAAAAAGGACTCCAAAAATCTAAAGGACCTGATGTACAGATGTACAAAAAATCAGTAAAAAAAATCAGTAAAAAAAACCAGGATCTGTTTTGACATGAAATGGATATATCCATATATCTCTGACTTATATTTATGAGATGATAAAATATGGCAAAACCTATACCAAAAATTGGTTCACGTAGAAATAGACGTATTGGTTCACGTAAGAATGCGCGTAGAATACCAAAGGGAGTTATTCATGTTCAAGCAAGTTTCAACAATACCATTGTGACTGTTACAGATGTACGGGGTCGAGTAATTTCTTGGTCCTCCGCCGGTACTTGTGGATTCAAGGGTACAAGAAGAGGGACACCATTTGCCGCTCAAACCGCAGCGGGAAATGCTATTCGTACAGTGGTGGATCAAGGTATGCAACGAGCAGAAGTCATGATAAAAGGCCCGGGTCTCGGGAGAGATGCGGCATTAAGAGCTATTCGTAGAAGTGGTATACTATTAAGTTTCATACGGGATGTAACCCCTATGCCACATAATGGCTGTAGGCCCCCCAAAAAAAGACGTGTGTAAACATTGAAGAGATTTCAAGAGAAATAAATAATTCAATGATTTGATCAAATAATATTACTATGGTTCGAGAGAAAGTAACAGTATCTACTCGGACACTACAGTGGAAGTGTGTTGAATCAAGAGCAGACAGTAAGCGTCTTTATTATGGACGCTTTATTCTGGCCCCACTTATGAAAGGCCAAGCCGATACAATAGGCATCGCGATGCGAAGAGCTTTACTCGGAGAAATAGAAGGAACATGTATTACACGTGCAAGATCTGAGAAAATACCACATGAATATTCTACCATCGTAGGTATTCAAGAATCTGTACATGAAATTTTAATGAATTTGAAAGAAATTGTATTGAGAAGTAATCTGTATGGAACTCGTAATGCGTCTATTTGTGTCAAGGGTCCTGGGTATGTAACTGCTCAAGACATCATTTTACCGCCCTCTGTAGAAATCGTTGATAATACACAGCATATAGCTAACCTAACAGAACCAATTAATTTGTGTATTCAATTACAAATCGAGAGGAATCGTGGATATCGTATAAAAACGCCAAATAACTTTCAAGACGGCAGTTATCCTATAGATGCTGTATTCATGCCCGTTCGAAATGCGAATCATAGTATTCATTCTTATGTGAATGGGAATGAAAAACAAGAGATACTCTTTATCGAAATATGGACAAATGGAAGTTTAACTCCTAAAGAAGCACTTCATGAAGCCTCCCGAAATTTGATTGATTTATTTATTCCCTTTTTACATGCCGAAGAAGAAAATTTCCATTTCGAAAACAATCAACACAAAGTTACTTTACCCCTTTTTAC